AATACTAATTATTATATATATAATTATATAGAAATAGAAATCCATATATATATACAATAACAAATATTCATTATTTGAATATTTCATTATTTGAATATAATAAATATTATATTGCGTCCAATAGGATTTGAACCTATACTAAAGGTTTAGAAGACCTCTGTCCTATCCATTAGACAATGGACGCTTTTCCATTCCAATTTCTTCTTTTCTTATCTTATATATTTTTTTCTATCTCTTGATCATAAAAAAAAAGAATATGGGAGAAAATTTCGAGAATTGCATATTTTATTAAATTCTAGATTAATTAAAATAGAATTTTCAATTCTTTATTCTTTCAATTTCAAATTGATTCTATTTATTATCAATATTTTTTTTTATATTTAATATTACATTCTATTATTCTAGATATAGATATATATATCTATTGAATATTGAGTCGAGTATAGTATATAGTTAATATATGGATCTTCTGATAATAATAATATATCTGCTAATACATATATTCTACATATATTCTATATGAAATGGAATTGAAAGGAGCGAGATATTATCATAATAATATCGAAAGTATATGTACCCGAATCGAAAGTATATATACCCGACTTCTATATCTATGATAGTATAATAGATATAAGATACGCTTTTTTATACCAGAATTTTCTCTAATTTGAATACAATCCATTTGTATTCAAATTAGAGAAAATTCTATGAATTCTATTCTATTTTATTCTAATAATTTAGAAAGTATATAATGAGTATATAATAGAGTATAGAGATCCAGAGCGGGTAGCGGGAATCGAACCCGCATCGTTAGCTTGGAAGGCTAGGGGTTATAGTCGACGTTGATTTATCATCTTTAACGTCTCTAATTCAAAACCGAACATGAAACTTTTCTTTCATTCGGCTCCTTTATGAAATATGGAAAAATTTCCAGCCTCAGGCGTGAGCGAAAAAAAATGCGGCCCAAAGCATCTATCCATAACATCTATGTCAGCCCCCTTTTTTTGAATGCATTCAAAAAACGCGCTTTCTAGATGATCCCTCTAGACGAGGGGAATTTGAATAATCTTTCTAGTTATTTCGTTCTTTATTTCTATTTAATTTAAGAGAATCTTTAGGAAAAGATTTTTGTTTCTACCGAGTCAAAACATGATATTGATGTCTATAGTAAACCAAAGTCATCCTTTAAATACTTATTTTGCTTCAATCTCACCCAACTATATAAAAAACGGAAAATTGAAGATTTAGTTACGATTAGAAATCGACTTTTCTATCTTTATCCATAGGTCCTTTATTCATACTCGTTCAATTGGAAGTTTTTATCCAATAAAAAAATTATGTTTCGTAATCTCATAATCCAAGTTTTCAATTTCTAATTGACTCTTGAATACAAATCACGAGAATTGATATTCTTACTCGAATTTTTCATTGAGAGGTAAAGGATTAAATCCTTTTAAGAAATAAAGTTTTTGATCGGAATATGCGCCGGGGGACCCCTTAACTATGTAGGGTCAATGGAACGAATCACACTTTTACCACTAAACTATACCCGCTATGATGCCATTATTGTATATATAGAAACTTTTTGTCGAGTAAGAGAATCGGGCATAATCATAATTAAGGTAGAATCAGAAAAGAATTCGAAAAGAATGATCAAAATTAGAGCGTTGGGGTATTGTATTTCTTCAGGGAATCTAATGAGATTAGGAAAACAAGTATTTGTTTTTCGAATCAAATAAAAAGAATTATCCTTTATGATATTTGACAAAATAGCCCCCATCACGAGCTAAGCCGTGAAAAAGAGGTAGTTTTTTTTTTCTTTCTACTTTCTATTTGATATTTTTCATATCATATATCAATCAATATATAAAATATTGATTGATATATGATATTGATTGGTTAATTGCAATATTGAGTTAGAGATATCTTTTTCGATCCCTACTCGAAATCGAAAAGAAATTACAAGGATTACTGAGGTAAGTTTTCTATATTTATGATTTGATTATAGAATCCACCTTTTTTCTATATCTTTTCCATTTTTTTTTATTATCTTATCTATTTATTATACATATACAATACAATTTCTTATAACACTTTTTTATACAATACTTTTATAGATATTAAAAAATCTAAAAAACAGACTTGAATATAGAGTCTAGAATATAGACTAGAATATGATAGTATTTTTTATGACAATATAGAATAGGGTATATAAAGTATAAAAGTAATGGAATAAAACGAAAACAAAAGGAATAAAGTAATAAAAAAGGGGATACAAAAGGACTCTCTTTTTCAACTTTTTCAAATAAACCCCATTACATTAATGTAATGTAACATGGTAATCCCCCCCCCCCCTTTTTTTTTTCGATTGGGAGAGATGGCTGAGTGGACTAAAGCGTCGGATTGCTAATCCGTTGTATGAGTTTTTCGTACCGAGGGTTCGAATCCCTCTCTTTCCGGTTCTGTTAATAGTTTTTAAGAACTTTATCTTTCAAATTTCTTAAAGAATTCTATTTAAATTAAAGATAAAAATAGATAAAATGTTAAGAACATTAAAAAATAAAGCAAGGAATTTTGGTTTTATTTTATTCTTCACGTCCAGGATTACGTCCTGGATCATTAGATAAAAATCCGAAGATGAAGAGAGAAACAAAGAATATTACTACTGTGTAAACAAAGAATTTAAGAGTAAGCATTAGATAATCTCCAAGATCTTTTTTTGGTTTGCAAAAAAAAAAAAAGAAACTAGATTCCCCTTTTTTATATCACATATTCCATTTTCACACCAAGAAACAAAGCGGTTTCTAGAAATTTCTAGAAATATAGAAAAATATAGAAAAAAAAAATTCGAAATTTATTTGTATTCTAAATTTATTTGTAATAAGAATCAAGTCTTTCATTCCCAAAAATTTTCTTTCATACTTCTTTCATACCTATAATTAGATAGATTGTGGGGAACCCAATGAATGGGGTCTCTTTTGATCGAATGGAAAATCAATCAGAATGAGGAAATGGGGTAATCCAGATTTTTCGCATCTATACAAAAATTGCAATGTTTGAATTCAGGATTTTTATTAGAATTAGAAGACTTATCATTGTTAGAATTTTTTCTCGAATAAGTCATGAATTCTTCTAGGACAGTATTCAAAATCTTATCGAAAACTTACAGCAGCTTGCCAAACAAAAGCTAATAAAAAAAAGAACAGAGGGATTACTGGCATAACATCTACTATTGGATTCAAAAAAGCGTATGCTTCCGGCAATTTTGTAAACAACAAACTGCTTGAATAAAGGGCAGAATTAAGACAGATACAAATTAAACTAAAAATATTAAGCATAACAAACATCTTTTTCCTAAAGATAATTGTATTTTGACTTTATGACTGAGTTATTAATATCCCATTGATATAAAATGGATATTTAAAGTAAGGTAGACTAAAAACTTTCAACTCATCCACCCAATCAAAAATCCTTCAATTCTCAATTAAAAAAAGAAAAGAATAGAAGAAATCCTATTTTCATACAATATCTTAATTGAATTATATATTATGATCAAGAAATTTCGTTTAATTCGATATTTACACATATCAAAATCCAAACAACAAGCGAATTCAATTCAGAGATATTTGGCCGGTAATTGACGAAGAACCAATATAAATACTAATATTAATATTCGACTTAATTAGTATTAAATCGAAATAGAAATGGAAATGGGGCGTCGCCAAGTGGTAAGGCAACGGGTTTTGGTCCCGGTATTCGAAGGTTCGAATCCTTCCGTCCCAAAGCACATTGCTTTTATATATTCTATATTTATAGAATATTATAGATTCTATATTTATTTATTCTATATTTAATTTAGATTCTATATTTAATTTAAATAAGTTAAATAAATATAAATAAAGAGAAAGATTTTCCAAATACCAAATAAAAGTTAGTTGTCTTTTTAAACAACCTTTTGTTGAGGATTTAACAGTATAATAAGTGAAATTATTCTTTAGTTATTTTTTAATAACTTTTCTCGAAACCAATCATCCATCCCCTTTTCACAAATTCACAAAAGATTGTGTGTTCAAATAAAATAATAGTAATTAAATCGATTTTTTTAAGGAAACGTGGAAACGTTGATTAAAAGAATTTGAACAAAAAAAGGATTTTTTTTTTTCGTTAGAAAAAAAGTATGATAAGGCATTTCATGTTAGAAAAAAAAAAGCTATTTCTGGAATATGAATAGAGTAGAGAGGAAAATCAGAAATAGTAGATAAAATGGTTATGGTATACTTATAGAAAGATATATGTGTAGATATATATGTATATGCGTAGAAATTACCTACACCCTCTTTTGAATATTTCATTAATTACTAATTTAATTTCGATTGTCTTTAATAAAAGATAAAGAAAAGCTCCAGCAAAATCCTTGTCCTGATGACAATAAAAAGTCCTTCATGGAGGATAGAGGTCGATAAAAGGCTTCTAGAAACATATACTAAGTTTTATCTCCTCCTCCAACTTGATAAAAATTATTTGAAGTTCTGGTTATCTATATAGAATTAGATAAAATTAGAATGTCAAGGAAATCAAAAAAATCATCAAATTAATTAGAGTCAATTAGATTATGATTTCATTTTTTTTTAACCTTAGTGATAGAAATTAAGACTAAGATTCGGGTGGATGGAACAAATCAAGTAACTAAATGAAGTAATTTAGCCTAAAAATCGGAAAATTTGACATTATCTTCAATGTGTTGTTTTTCATTGTTTGGGCTTTCTTAGTCTTCGTATATTGAGAATATCGAAGAATTCGGAGAAATTTTTTCGAATTCTTTCTGAATTCTCTTTTTCTACTTACGGTTTTTTATTTGTATCTATGTAGATCTTCTCTATGTAGTGCTAATCCAAGTCCTGAGTTTTTATTATTTTCTATTCGACTTATATTCTATATAGTGTTCTATATAATGTTTTTTTTATTATGCATTTAATTTGGATTCTTTATTATTCTATAATATTTAATTTGGATTCTTTATTATTCTATAATAAATTGATAGATAGTCAATTTTCTTTTTTTAAATGGAATTAATTTATTTGAGTTAATTCTTTTGTTTTATTCATTCTGTCTTTTTTCTTAACACATTTACATTCATATTGACAACAATGTATTGGATAGGTATAATCCAATCTGGGTAATTGGATCTTATTTGTAGATCCATTTGTCCCTATTTCATAGCTTTGCTTTTTTTCTTCATTCAAATACAACTAAAATGATGGGGTTGTCAAAATTTCTGTGATACAATTTTGAAATTTTCAATTTTATTTGAAATTTATTAAAAAGAATTTTGAATATTAAATTTAGAAGGCTTTTGTTAGAATAGTTTAGTTATATCCATATGTCTATTCAATAAATTAATCAAAAGAAATAGAAAAAAAAAAAGAAATCTTAAGCAATGTCTTAAGCAATGAATAGTGTAAGAAATAAGAGATTTTCTATCAATTTTCACTTTACCTATATTTTCTATTTTTATTTTGAGAACTTTTTCTATTCTTTTTTTATATTATCTTTATCTTATCCCCCTTTTTTTCTTTTGTTCAAGATCGATTCGAATTTTTTTTGTGTTCATTTTTTGCTAGTTTAATTTTTTGATTGTGTCGTACCATTCAATCGTTTTATTTATTTTGATTCTATCTCCATAACCTAATTTTTTTATTTGGGTTGCTAACTCAATGGTAGAGTACTCGGCTTTTAAGTGCGACTAACAGCTTTTACACATTTGTATGAAGAAAGGATTCGTCCATACCATCGGTATGGTTTGTAAGACCATGACTGATCCTAAAAGGAATGAGTGGAAAAAATAGCATGTCATATTAATGAAGAATTCTGAGAATAGTTTATTCTTACCAGACCGATTCCAAACCCTGTTTGAATTATTTGTGTAGAACATAACAAAATGAATCAAAGGTGGGTCGAGTTAAAGTTAATATTAATAAATAAATGGATAGAGCTCCACGGCTCCAATTAGGAATTAATTCGAAATTCTAGGGGAACAAAAAAGAAAGGAGCTCTCATTCTTAATTTGAATGATTTTCCAATTAAATTCTGAATTCGATGTTAAAAATCGATGAGTGCCTGATGCGGAAAACCCCACTTTTCAATTTTTTGAATGAGTCCTAACTATTAGCCATTTTACGCCAGGAGGGTGGCTGAATGTGTAGAAGAAAGAGTATATTGATAATCCAAAATTTTCCAAAATCAAAAGAGCGATTGGTTTGAAAAAGTAAAGGATTTCTAATCATTTAGATGGATAAAAAGAAAGGATAGAGAATCCGTTGATGCTTTTACTTAACCTATTTCTGAGGTATCTATTATACCATTTTGTTTTTATGATATCGCACTATGTATCATTTAATAACCCAAGAAATCACCTATCTTTGCTTCAATCAAATCGAATTGAAAATGAAAATAGAGAAATATCAAAGATATTTCGAACTAGATAGATCTCAAAAAAACGACTTTCTATACCCACTTATGTTTCGGGAGTATATTTATACTCTTGTTCATGATCGTGGTTTCAATAGATCGATTGTATTCGAAAATATGGCTTCTGATAATAAATTTAGTTTACTAATTGTAAAACGTTTAATTGCAGGAATATATCAAAAGAATCTCTTTATTTTTTCTTTTAATGATTCGAACCAAAATCGATTTTTTAGATACAACAAAAAATTGTATTCTAAAATGATATCAGAAGGCTTTTTTGTTATTGTGGAAATTCCATTTTCCCTACAATTAGTATCTTCTTTAGAAAAGTTAAAAATAGTAAAATCTTATAATTTACGATCAATTCATTCAATATTTTCTTTTTTAGAGGGCAAATTGTCGCATTTAAATTATACGTTAGATGTACTAATACCTTATCCCATCCATCTAGAAAAATTGGTTCAAACTATTCGTTACTGGGCAAAAGACTCCTCCTATTTCCATTTATTACGACTCTTTCTTCACGAGTATGGGAATTGGGACCCGTTTATTATTTCAAAGAAATTAAGTTCGGTTTTTGCGAAAAGTAATCCAAGATTTTTCTTATTCCTATATAACTCTTATGTATATGAATACGAATCCGTCTTCTTTTTTCTTCGTAAGCAATCCTCTCATTTACGATCAACATTTTATCGGGTCTTTCTTGAGCGAATATTTTTCTATGGAAAAATAGAATATTTGGCGGAAGTCATTGCTAATGATTTTTTTGCCCCCCTATCCTTGTTCAAGGATTTTTTCACACATTATATTAGATATCAAGGCAAATCCATTCTGGCTTCAAAGAATCCCCCTCTTCTGATGAAAAAATGGAAATATTATCTTGTCATTTTCTGTCAATGTCATTTTGATGTGTGGTTTCCACCGGAAAAGATCCATATAAACTCATTATCCAAACATTCTCTTAACTTTTTGAGCTATTTTTCCAGTGTACGACTAAATCTTTCAGTAGTACGGAGTCAAATGCTAGAAATT